TATACATTTGTTCCAACCCTCAATCCTCTTTTCGAGATTCATCGATATTGAATCAATCGAACGCACTTCTAACACCTGTTCCACTTTTGGAAGACCTTGCGTTATATCACCAGATCTTGATTTTTCATATATAAATGTAACTAATGTATCTCCTTCGTAAAGGATTTCCCCATAATGTCCATGAACAGTTGCTCCTGGAGTAGCCAAATAAGGCTTAGCGGATCGTATTACCACAGAGTCAACTTGAACAATTAGAACTTGACCCGATTTTAAATGCGTTCCTTTTTTGGCTATACATACATTTTCACAAATAAACTGTCCAAGACTAACGATTGTAGATGTCTCTTCACAATAATTGGAATGGAGAAAATACCAATTCAAATTGAATGCATTCAAAATGATGTTACTGCATGAATAGGGATTATAAATTTTACCATTTTCATCCAGTAAATAATATTTAACAATTATTTTAAAAATATGTTTTAAATTGTCAAGTTGCAAATAGTTAGTTACCAAGATCTGATTATGGGTTATTAAATGGGAAAATAAATCAAAATTAGAAATTGGAAGGCCTGTTCCTAAGGGGCCCAACGAATTCCTAATTAGAATTAGGGGGTCCTTTTTGATTGATTCTTTTATCACATTGGGAGATTTTACATCGTTGAATGGGCCTATTCGAGAACAATTGGATGATGACAAAATTATCAAAGATTCAGATTCCTTATTTCGATTCAACAAGGTATGAATAGTTCCTTGATTTGGATTAAGGGATTCTTGAATCCTTGCCTTGGAATAGGAATAAATGGAAGAAAACGGATTGACATTAGCGCGGTCTGATCCATTCTCAGAGATCAATCCTGAACCTGACAGATCGTTCCTTTTTCCGGTATACGAAATAGGTGACTTCGCTAAGTCGATTCTTAGAAAATCTCTAATTAAACCATTTGTCCTTATTTCAACAAAGGAAGCACAGGCCTTTTCGATCGAAGAACTTTTTTTGTCTTGGTCCCAATTCAACACTAAACAAGTCCGGACTAATTGAATACTTGTGTCCCAAATTTCAAGAATTGGGTCGTAATAAAGGATATAATTGACAACTCGAAGTTGTAGATTATCACTTTCCTGCAAGAGATCCGGCGGGAAAAGTTTTCCTAAATTTATACCATCCGTTTTTTTATATGGGACTACAGGTTGAACCAAAACAAAATACTTTTTTTCATACCTGGAAAGTTTCATTCGTTGGATATAGAGCCAATTTGTCAATTTTTTGTATTCTTTGGAATTTTGTTTTCCCCCTCCTGGTGGTATCAATCGGAATGCCTTATTTGTCTTTCCAGGAAAATGGATATCTCCAGAAAAGATTATCAGTTTAATTTTTTCTGCTTTTTTCTTCACTCGGACCAATCCGCCTACCCGACTTCTTCTATTTAAAGTGATTTGTGTATCTACCCCAATAATACTATTGTGCCGTACCATTATGGAAGAAGATTCGGCCAAAAAGTGGACTTCCGCGGGAATAAAAAAAAATGGATTTACTTCCATTTGGTATTTTGGCCAAAATACCTTGACTCCTCGATACTCAATCAAATCCTCTTCGTTGATGATTGAATTCAGTTCTCTAGTCTCATATTTAGTAAGTCCCGAGCTCTTTCTTATATATCGAGGATCATCGAAATAAGCAAGAATACTATTTATACGGAGAATACCATTTCTGGGGATTTCAATTGAGATACCTGAAGAAGGTATTCGTTGGTTCTCGCCTTCTTGAATCGATTCGAGTGGGATGATGAATCTATTTCTTCGCCTCTTTGCCAATAAATCAGAATTCCCGTCGAGAATGGCCGGATATCTGAGATTAAAACGACCAGTACATGTGATTCGATTAAGTTCTGAATAATCAGGAATGCTATCTCCTTTTTTATTTTTACCAGAAAAATACGAACTAAAAAATTTGTGTCTCGCTTGATTATTAGTTACTGAGGGATTAGAAATATATCTTCGCTTGACAGAAAGAGAATAAGCGTTCATTTGATCTTGATCCTTGTGGATCGAACAGGGGCCTAGACTGGATCTCCAGGGCTCCCCTAATAATATCCATAAATGACTTGTTTTTGGTAAGAGATGGATATTACCATATGTAAATTCAGGTGCATGGTACACATCGGTATTCCAGTGCATTTCGCCCTCTGAGTCAGAATAAATATGTTTTCGAACCTTCTCTTTCAAATTCAAAGTGGATGTTCTCGCGCGAATCTCAGCAATCACTTGTTCTGATTCTACATATTGATCGTTTTGAACTAAAAGAAAACTTTTGGGCGGAATATACACATTGTGTATAATATCTTCACTCTCAATAGTTACATACAAGTCTCTAGAACATAGAAAAGCAGGATGCCCATGACGTGTACGTGTTGGATGAACCAAATCCTCATTGAATTTTATTTTTCCATTAGAAGGGGCTCGCACATGTTCTGCAGTACCCCCTGTGAATACTCCGCCGGTATGAAAAGTTCTTAATGTTAATTGAGTACCCGGTTCTCCAATAGATTGACCTGCAATAATACCTACAGCTTCTCCCAATTGGACCAGGTCGTCATGAGCTGGACTCCGGCCATAACATAATTGACAAATCCAAGATGGGCTCCTACAAGTAAAGGGGGTTCGAATAGAGATTGGTTGTGCTCTAAAAGTTATGAATCTATTGACAAGTCCAACCCCAATATCTTGATTTCTAGTAGCAATGCATCGCGAACCTATATATATATCATCTGCTAATACACGCCCAATTAATGTTTGGATAAAAATCCTGTCCGTCATCATCCCATTTCGAGGACTTACAGAAATACCTCGAACGGTGCCACAATCTGTTCGACGTACAACAATGTGTTGAACTACTTCAACAAGTCTGCGCGTAAGATATCCTGCATCTGATGTTCGGATAGCGGTATCCACAACTCCTTTACGGGCTCCGTAACAAGAAATAATATATTCTGTTAAAGAGAGTCCTTCGCGTAAATTGCTTTGAATGGGTAAATCAATCATTTGCCCTTGGGGATCCGACATTAATCCTCTCATACCTACTAATTGATGTACCTGAGATGCATTTCCTCTGGCTCCCGAAAAAGACATTATATGGACTGGATTAAAAGGATCGGTCATCCGAAAATTAGGAGTCATTTCTTGTCGCAAATATTCACTTGTGGCATACCATATCTCGATCGATTGACGTAATTTTTCTACCGCGTGTACATTCCCATAATGATGGTGTTTTTCCAAAATAAAACTTTGTTGTTCAGCGTCTTGAACTAGCCATCTTTTAGAAGGTATTGTTAAAAGATCATCAATTCCTAATGAAATGGATGCGGTGGTAGCTTCTCGGAAACCCAGAGTCTTTACTTCATCCAGGATATGTGATGTATATCCTATTCCATAATGATCAATAAATCGACTAATAAGTCGTTTCATGGCAGCTCCGTCTATCATTTTATTGTAAAAGACATGAGTAGCCCGTTGTGCCATCGTACCTCCTGTTGCGCTGAGTAGAATTTGACAATGGGTTTGAGTCAGTGATTGGAAAACTTCCTTTTCTAGATCTTGATTCGCGTAGAAATTCCGCAATTATAGTCCTAGTTAAACCGGCGAGACTCGCATTCCCGCTGGTAGCATAGAATTACAAAAGCCCTGCCAAAACCCCTGTACGGCTTCGTCTATTCCTCGATAAAGAGAAATATGACCAAGAGTGGTTCGAATATATATATAAAGAATTTCTTTTTTTATACTTCTTACTATTAGATAGTGTCCATAAATCTCATAATAGGTCCCCAAAGATTCATAGTGAATTTCGATGGGAGCTCCTCTTGCAGCAATAACGCGTTGATCTAGTCGCCACCGGAACCACAAAGGACTACCTAAATTGATTCGTTTTTGCCAATAAGCTCCAATTACATCATAGGTATTACAAAAAAAGGGTTCTTTTTTTTTTGTATACTTATAGTTATTATCTTCATTTTGATAGTTTCTACGATTACATGGATTATACCTATTTACACAAATACCCCGACGATTTCCACTCGTTAAGACATAGAGTCCACTAAGCATATCTTGAGTTGGTGCGGAAATGGGATCTCCAATAGTTGGAGACAAAAGATTCATATTAGAAAACATAAGTAAACGCGCCTCTGATTGAGCCTCCGCGGATAAAGGCACATGAACAGCCATTTGATCCCCGTCAAAGTCTGCATTGAAGCCCTTACAAACTAATGGATGTAAACAAATAGCACGCCCTTCCACTAAAACGGGGAGGAATGCCTGTATGCCTAATCTATGCAGAGTAGGTGCTCTATTCAGCAATACAGGATGGTCATCCAGAATTCTCTGAAGTATTTCCCATACAATCGGTTTTTTTTTCCGAATTTGACTCTTAGCAACTCCTATGTTCGAAGCAAGATGTTTTCTAATTAGGTCACGAATTACAAATGCCTGGAAAAGTTCTATTGCTATTTCGTGAGGCAACCCACATCGATGTAATGCAAGTGAAGGGCCCACGACAATCACTGACCGCCCTGAATAATCGACCCGTTTACCAAGCAGAGTCTCGCGAACTCTTCCTTCTTTGCCTTCAATTACATCTGAAAGCGACTTGTAAACTCTATTATGATCATCCCTCATTGGTTGTCCGCAGATTCCATTATCAAGAAGTGCATCCACAGCTTCTTGTAACAATTTTTCCTGAGATATTATTAATTCTTCTGGCGTAGCTATACTCGTTGTTAATAGATCTGTAAGAGTATTATTCCGATAGATAATTCTTCTATAGATTTCATTAATATCCGAGGTCACTAGTTTATCCTCATCTATATGATAGATTGGTCTCAACTCAGGAGGAAGAACTGGTAATAGACACAAAACCATCCATTTTGGTTCTATATTTGTTCGAATAAAATGCTTAGCCAATTCCATGCGTCTAAGCAAAAAATCTTTTCTTCTTCCAACTTTTCGAT